TGAATCCTTTTAGTCGCGAGGAGCTGGATGAGAAGAAACTCTCACGTCCAGTTCTGTAGTAGAGATGGAATTCTGAAACAACCATCAACTATAACCCCAAAAGAACTAGATTCCGTAAACAACATAGAGGAAGAATGAAGGGAATATCTTATCGAGGTAATCATATTTGTTTCGGTAAATATGCTCTTCAGGCACTTGAACCTGCTTGGATCACATCTAGACAAATCGAAGCAGGTCGACGAGCAATGACACGAAATGCACGCCGTGGTGGAAAAATATGGGTCCGTATATTTCCAGACAAACCAGTTACAGTAAGACCTGCTGAAACACGTATGGGTTCGGGGAAAGGATCCCCTGAATATTGGGTAGCTGTTGTTAAACCGGGGCGAATACTATATGAAATAGGTGGAGTAACCGAAAATATAGCTAGAAGGGCTATTTTAATAGCAGCATCTAAAATGCCTATACGAACTCAATTTATTATTTCGGGATAAAAATGTAGAACCGACAGAGATGAATCTTAGGGATGAAACAAAAACGCAGGTTTCTTTTTTTGGACAAACAATATTTCTTTTATTTTCTTCATCCTTTGCATTGGAAGAATAAACAAAAAATTTGATATGATTCAACCTCAGACCCATTTAAACGTAGCGGATAACAGCGGGGCTCGAGAATTGATGTGTATTCGAATCATAGGAGCTAGTAATCGTCGATATGCTCATATTGGTGACGTTATTGTTGCTGTGATTAAAGAAGCAGTACCAAATATGCCCCTAGAAAAATCAGAAATAGTGAGAGCTGTAATTGTTCGTACCTGTAAAGAACTAAAACGTGACAGCGGTATGATAATACGATATGATGACAATGCTGCAGTTGTGATTGATCAAGAAGGAAATCCAAAAGGAACTCGAATTTTTGGGGCAATCCCCCGTGAATTGAGACAATTGAATTTTACTAAAATAGTTTCATTAGCTCCCGAGGTATTATAAAATAAAATGAGATCGTGATATCTTTGGGGTATTTGAAAGAAATAGATTAAGAACTAGATTAATTCGTAGATTGTGTCTCACGCATATACCTTGCAAAATTCCTATTCATAAATCAATAAAAAAAAGAAAAAAAAAACATGTTGATTATATCCAATCCAATTTTGAGACACCAATAATTTTAGTTCATCATGGGTAGAGACACTATTGCTGAGATAATAACCTCTATACGAAATGCTGATATGGATAGAAAAAGAGTTGTTCGCATAGCATCTACTAATATTACCGAAAATATTGTTAAAATACTTTTCCGAGAGGGTTTTATCGAAAACGTCAGAAAACATCGAGAAAAAAACAAATATTTTTTGGTTTTAACCCTTCGACATAGAAGGAATGGGAAAAGACCCTATAGAAATTTTTTAAATTTAAAACGGATCAGTAGACCCGGTTTACGAATCTATTCTAACTCTCAACGAATTCCTAGAATTTTAGGTGGGATGGGAATTGTAATTCTTTCTACTTCTCGGGGTATAATGACAGACCGGGAGGCTCGACTAGAACGAATCGGTGGAGAAATTTTGTGTTATATATGGTAATCCATTTAATATCCAAATGGGATCCGAAACCTCTTCCTATTTGTAAAAAAAAAAAGAAAGGGGATGAGTTGTCTAATATCGTCTTTCCTCCATTAATTGATACTTCAGGGGGGCTTTACCTGAAATGAAAGAACAAAAATGGATTCATGAAGGTTTAATTACTGAATCGCTTCCCAATGGCATGTTCCGAGTTCGGTTAGATAATGAAGATCTGATTCTAGGTTACGTTTCAGGAAAGATCCGACGTAGTTTTATACGGATACTGCCAGGAGATAAAGTCAAAATTGAAGTAAGTCGTTATGATTCAACCAGAGGACGTATAATTTATCGACTCCGAAACAAGGATTCGAAAGATTAGGTCATTTTTATTCGATACGATTCGAGATGCAAAATTTCAAGAAACTTATTTTCTACCAAAAAAGAATTAAGATAAGGAATGACAAATATGAAAATAAGAGCTTCCGTTCGAAAAATTTGTGAAAAATGTCGACTAATCCGTAGGCGGGGGCGCATTATAGTAATTTGTTCCAACCCGAGACATAAACAAAGACAAGGATAATTAGACTCGCTAAAGGGCTCAATGTACAAATAAGAAATCTGTTTTGACATAAAATGGATATATCCATATATTTCTGACTCATATTTATGAGATGATACAATATGGCAAAAGCTATACCGAGAACTGGTTCACGTAGGAATGTACGTATTGGTTCACGTAAGAGTGCACGTAGAATACCAAAGGGAGTTATTCATGTTCAAGCAAGTTTCAATAATACCATAGTCACCGTTACAGATGTGCGGGGCCGGGTGGTTTCCTGGTCCTCGGCCGGTACTTGTGGATTCAAGGGTACGAGAAGAGGGACACCCTTTGCCGCTCAAACTGCCGCAGCAAATGCTATTCGTACAGTAGTAGATCAA